ATCATAGTTATAATAGTTTGTAATCTATTTCATATATTCCGCGCGTTCCGGATACTAGAATGAATATCCGACGAGGTAAAACCATCTGTATCAAGATGACAGAACCGATTTCTGTAGTATCCATAGGATCAATTATAACAAGTCACACACTCATATTCCGGAAATACAGAAACAAAGAAATTCCACGGTCGAACTACCAAAAAATAGAATGGGCTAAAAACGACCTAAATGCTTCACTTTGTTTTGTATTGAAAAGCTATTTAGTAGTTCTTGTGAATCTAATTCATTGAAATTCCGTCCAGTAAAATGGAAGAATTATAAATCTCCAAAATAATAGATAGGAATATCGCAAATAGAGCCATTGCGATACCCATCAAAGGAGTAGTTCCCCAACCGGGAGCTACTTTACCATATTCCGAATTCAATGGTTTCAATAAATCCCCTATAATAGTTCGTCTTGGACCAGATCTAGAACTATCCTCAACGGTTTGTGTAGCCATAAATCCTATTTTGTATTCATTGAGAGCCGTTGACTTTGTATACCATTATATTGTAAATAAATGATCTTATCATAGATCCGTTGTGGTCTTTAAATTATATTAAAATTATATAATAATGGAAACAGCAACCTTAGTTGCCATCTCTATATCTGGTTTACTTGTAAGTTTTACTGGGTATGCCTTATATACTGCTTTTGGGCAACCCTCTCAACAACTACGAGACCCATTCGAGGAACACGGAGACTAGTTGAATTAATGAGCCTCCCAATATTGGGAGGCTCATTACTTCAATTGAGATAATAAAAAATCATTTCATCTTTTTAGTTGGAACTTTAGGCGGTTCCCGAAAAAAGATAGCGAAAAAGATTATTCCTAAAGTCGAGACTAAGAGGAATGTATAAACCAATGCTTCCATAGATTCGATTGTGGTTTACAATTATAGCTTCCATACCTGTTTATTTTGGATCGTCTCCCGGATAACTAAAGAGAAAGAGTCAAAGAAAAGGCAGCAATTCAAATCAAGATTTATCCGGTACCCTATATTATGTTAAACTATGTTAAATCACAAAAATAAAGGTGAAAAGTAAGAAATCAATCTTGTATCAGACTGCTTGTCTTTTTGTAGTCGGATCCCCAAGTTTTTGGAATGCTCCAAATTCTACTTGAGCATCCAAATCTGGGTCAATACCGGCAAAAACATCTCTGAACAAGGTTCTAGCACCATGCCAAATGTGTCCGAAGAAGAAGAGTAGAGCAAACGAAGCATGTCCAAAAGTAAACCAACCCCTTGGACTGCTACGAAAAACACCATCGGATTTCAAAGTAGCGCGATCTAATTCAAAAATTTCTCCCAATTGAGCACGTCTAGCATATTTTTTCACAGTAGCAGGATCACTATAACTGACTCCATTCAGTTCGCCGCCATAGAACTCCACAGTTACACCTACTTGTTCGACACTATACTTCGATTCTGCCCTTCTAAAAGGAACATCGGCTCTAACAATTCCATCTCCGTCTACCAAAACAACCGGAAATGTTTCAAAAAAAGTAGGCATACGACGTACAAAAAGTTCACGCCCTTCTTTATCTTTAAAGATAGGGTGTCCTAACCACCCAACAGCTATTCCATCCCCGTTGTCCATTGAGCCCGCTCTGAATAATCCCCCCTTTGCTGGATTATTGCCGATGTAATCATAAAAAGCTAATTTTTCCGGAATTTTAGACCAAGCTTCTGATAAACTTTGATTTTCGGCTAGCCCAGCACCAACTCTTCGATATATTTCTTGCTGGAAGTATCCCTGATCCCATTGATAACGAGTGGGACCAAATAATTCAATCGGGGTAGTTGCTGAACCATACCACATAGTTCCAGCAACAACAAAAGCGGCAAAAAAAACAGCAGCGATACTACTGGAAAGGACGGTTTCAATATTTCCCATACGTAATCCTTTGTATAGACGTTGGGGCGGACGGACACTAAGATGGAATAGACCTGCTAATATGCCCAATGTCCCTGCTGCAATATGATGAGAGGCTATTCCTCCCGGAACAAAAGGATCAAAACCTTCCACACCCCACGCTGGATTTACAGATTGTACCCTTCCAGTTAGTCCATAAGGATCGGACACCCATATTCCAGGACCATACAACCCCGTTACATGAAATGCGCCAAACCCAAAACAAGCCAGCCCTGAAAGAAATAAATGAATTCCAAAAATCTTAGGTAAATCCAAAGAAGGTTTTCCCGTGCGTTCATCACAAAATATTTCTAGATCCCAATACACCCAATGCCAAATAGCTGCCAAAAAGCACAAGCCAGAAAACACAATATGTGCACCGGCCACACCTTCGTAACTCCAAATACCCGGATTCGTTATAGTCCCTCCTGTGATACTCCAACCGCCCCATGAATTGGTTATTCCTAAACGAGTCATGAAAGGTATAACAAACATACCTTGTCTCCACATTGGATCAAGAACAGGGTCAGAGGGATCAAAAACCGCTAATTCATATAGAGCCATCGAACCGGCCCAACCAGCAACTAGAGCTGTATGCATTATATGGACAGAAAGCAAACGACCCGGATCATTCAATACGACGGTATGAACACGATACCAAGGCAAACCCATGGAAATACCCCTTTATCAACGAAAAATAGACACTATGTAACTTTATTGCATTGGAAAAAAACTATGCTATGGACCTCCCCTTTTCAGTAGATTATCTCGAGGAAAGGATTAAAATATGTTCTATTATTTTAGTAATAATGGAAGAGTTCTGTTTGTAGGAACAAAAAGAAGCAGATCTATTCTATACCCGATAAGTACCAATACGCAATGGTAAGGGGGCGGAATCCCGCTTTCATTTTCTATGAGTGAAAGCATACATATTTGTTCATATCATTCAAAAGACCCATTCTTAAAAATTTTCTTTTTTAGTCATAGTCATATTCATTCTGTCTTCTTTTTTTTTTTATTTTTTGTTATGGAACTTATTAAATTTTTGGATAAACTATGATAAAGGCTAATCTTATTAAGACAATAAACCCATTTTTACGCTTCCACATCAAAGTAAGATATAGTACTTAATTCTTTTTTTCTTTCATTTAATGCCTATTGGTGTTCCAAAAGTACCTTTTCGAAGTCCTGGAGAGGAAGATGCATCTTGGGTTGACGTATAGTGCGACTTGTCAGATATATTGGGTCACATGGGATTCCCCCATTCTCTCCCCCGATCGAGATATCCTCTCTTTCGCCCAAGAAAGATTGATTGAATTATCAAAAATTTGGAGCGTGAAGTGCAATTATATTTATTTTGTTTTTTGGAGGGGGTATCCAGATTAATATTATCAATTAGAATAATTTATGGTTTAGAATAATTTATAGTTGGCTCAATTGGACCAATAAAATGAAGTATCCAGGCTCCGTTTAGAAAAAACCCAATTGGTAATATATCTATGATTACTATTTTTATCATATTCTATTTATAAACAGGAGCGATCTCAAACTGTTTAATCAATCGAGTAATATAACGAATACATTGAATATTTGGCGGAAGACATGAAATAAATTAAAAAAAAGCCATAGCAAAAACACGTGGTATTGGGGCATTTGCCCTATATGTGCAAATAAAAATCGGGCCGATCTTTACTCGGAGTAGAGCATAAACCTAAAAAAATTGAAGAAGCCCATTCCGGAACAAGAAAATGACATCGTGATTTGGATTCGATCTCGATGAAACAATAAATCAATGAGAAGTTCGTTCGATAAGTTTAGTAGATTACTTATATATATATATATATTTTTTTATAGGTAAAGTAAACAGACCAAAACTAATCTTTCTTGAAAAATAGAAGAAAAAAAGCCCTTTGTTAGAAGTTAGAAGGAGCCCACTCTGAAAAAAGAATGAGGGCTGTAATCTACACATTGATTCTTTTTTTTTCGCGATTTTTGGTAAACCGTATGCATCAAAAGGTGCGCGTACGGTTCCTAAGGATACAATTTTATCCTAATCAACCGACTTTATCGAGAAAGATTACTTTTTTTAGGCCAAGAGGTTGATAGCGAGATCTCGAATCAACTTATCGGTCTTATGGTATATCTTAGTATAGAGGATGATGTCAAAGATCTGTATTTGTTTATAAACTCTCCCGGAGGGTGGGTAATACCCGGAGTAGCTATTTATGATACTATGCAATTTGTACGACCAGATGTACAGACAATATGCATGGGATTAGCCGCTTCAATGGGATCTTTTATTCTGGTCGGAGGAGAAATTACCAAACGTCTAGCATTCCCTCATGCTCGGCGCCAATGAGTTTTGTATTTGAGAGAAAAAAGAAGACTATGCCTTCGCCATATGAAATATGACTATTAAGTAATAATAGCATGGCATTTTGAATTCGATATGAGAAATTTGTTTTTATTTTTTTTTTTCAAAAACTATTAGATTATATATCGAAAGAGTAGTATGAGATAAGGGGCATTTCCGATTTTATCTGATCTATCGGAAATCTATTGCAGCGTCACAAACTTTTTTGTTTTCACGCCAGAAGGCTAATTATGTTATGAAAGAATACAAAAAAAAAGAAACTTTGGGATTGCTGAATAAAAGACTAAAACTAAATAAATATATAAATATAAAGCAACGGAGCCATCATAGTATTTTTTAACTACTCCAAAATAAAAGGAAGGATGGTTATTGGATTATTTACCGATCAGGGTCTGGTCTGATAGACCCTATATTTTTTGTTTCTTCGATGGGAGGTAAAAGCGAATTCCATTGTAGAGCCGTATGCAATGCGAAAAAGATGCCTGTACGGTTGTTCAATTCTATCTTGTTTTTCGTATTATTATTCTTTATTTTATTTCTTCTCTTTGATTTATCTTCGAGATAGAAGAACCATTTATTATGTTATATAATCAGGGTAATGATCCATCAACCTGCTAGTTCTTTTTATGAGGCACAAACGGGAGAATTTATCCTGGAAGCGGAAGAACTGCTGAAGTTACGCGAAACCATCACAAGGGTTTATGTACAAAGAACGGGCAAACCCTTATGGGTTGTATCCGAAGACATGGAAAGAGATGTTTTTATGTCAGCAACAGAAGCCCAAGCTCATGGAATTGTTGATGTTGTAGCGGTAGAATAAAAAATAGCAGGGATTTCGCGCAAATACGCAATTTTAAATTTTATCTTCTTATATCTTATATTTAATATATCTATTAATATAGAATTATTAATATAGAAGTAATGCCTAATCATCCGGTTAGGATCGATCTAAACCAACTCATTATGTATACGAGTCAACATGCCAACTATTAAACAACTTATTAGAAAGACAAGACAGCCAATCAGAAATGTCACGAAATCCCCCGCCCTTGGGGGATGCCCTCAGCGACGAGGAACATGTACTAGGGTGTATGTGTGACTCGTTCAGAGCATGGACTGGGACAAAAGAAAAGAACCAATTTTTCCAGTATCAGTGGTCAGTACCAATAAATAGGATAAAATGGAAGAACTCCATTCACTATCTAAAAAGGATCTATCATATCCTTCTATTGTGTATCAAATTTTATGGTTTCTATTGGTGTAAATCCAATCGTCTCACTTTTCAATTTAAGATGAGAAAGAATTTCCCATTGGTAGCAAATGGTTATCCATTAAGCAGGGGAAATACTATTTAAATTATTAAATTAAAAGGCAGAAAGATTATGCCCTTACTCTTGCAACAACGGACTAACAGGGTCAGCTACACAGCTAATCTTCATAATTAAATATCGTTACTATACTATATAGGTAGATCTCATTGTGAAAGACTGATTACTGGATAATTCATGGGTAGAGCCAAAGAGTGTGAACTGTACAAGTTAACAATAGCATTGATTAAATGAAAGAAAGGGCTCCGGTGTATAGAGGGGACCTCGCCGTTTAAAAAGTAACCATAGAAACGATGGAACCCACGATTTTTTTATCCATTTAGATTTACTACTTTTTGTTTTTATTTAATATGCTTTTTTTAATATCTAGTATCACTATCAATACAATTTCTTATTTCGATGTGAAATGCCTAGAAAAAAAGAAAAAATTGTGGTCGGGAAGGTTATAGTAGCAAAAGCCATTGGAGTTTTTATTTTATACATTGGAAGAATCCGTTTTGTTATTAATAAACTAGGAAAGGAATAACTGAAAGAAAGGAAATCAATTAGTTATTCATCGAAGTTTCATTTATTCAATGACCAGAATTAAACGAGGAAATATAGCTCGGAGACGTAGAACAAAAATTCGTTTATTTGCATCAAGCTTTCGAGGGGCTCATTCAAGACTTACTAGAACTATTACTCAACAGAAAATCAGAGCTTTGTTTTCGGCTTATCGGGATAGAGGTAGGCAAAAGAGAGATTTTCGTCGTTTGTGGATCACTCGGATAAATGCAGTAATTCGCGGCAAAAGCGTATACTATAATTATAATAGATTAATACACAATCTGTACAAGAGGCAGTTGCTTCTTAATCGTAAAATACTTGCGCAAATAGCTATATTAAATAGAAATTGTCTTTATATGATTTCCAATGAGATTATAAAATAAGTATATTGGAAGGAATTCATCGGAATGTTTTAAATTTAAAATGGAGTTCACTGGAGAATTAACTCCGGGAAGGTAGAATAGAAATTAGTATGATAAAATATATAATAATATGATAAAGTCGTCAAAATGAACAAACAACACGTTCAATAAAAAAAGATTTTTTCTTTTTTTTTCTTATGATACGACAATAAAATCTGGATTCGCGAATTTTTCGAACAAAATATCAATCCGCCTTTGAATTCGTATTGGAATTGTGATTCAAGTGAAGAGTAAACCTATTTCTTTTTGATTCTAAGACCAGTAGTTCTAGTGGTCGACTCACCTCTTTCAAATTGTTTCTCATTATTAAGAAAAGGTAACAAAGATAAAATACGAGCTTGCTTTATAGCAATAGTAATTAATCGTTGTTGTTTTAAGTTTAATCTATTCATCCGTCTAGATAATATCTTTCCTTGTTCACTAATAAATCGACTAATTAAACTCATGTTTCTATAATCAATTCGATCCCCCGAGCCAATCGGGGGCAAACGCCTACGAAAAGATCGCTTGGATTTAAAATAGAGTCGCTTGGATTTATCCATGATTTGTTTATTCCTTATCCCGAAAATCCTATTTCAATGAGGGATTTTGTTTTGTTTATCTTTAAATATTTTAAATATATATATATAATATATGTCATTTTTAATCTTCCTTGGAAGGGTGACATACAAGTGATCGGATCGGTTCGATTTATTTCTTTATCTCCCCATGAATTGTATGTTTGTAACAAAAGGGACAGAATTTTATCAATTCCAATCGACTAGGTGTATTATGTCGATTCTTTTGAGTAATATATCTGGAAATACCAATACTCATTGATTCCTTATTAGCACCATTTCGATTAGCACTATTTCGAGTACAATTGGTACATTCCAAAATAACGGTTACTCGAACATCTTTACCCTTGGCCATGAACCTCCTTTGGATTTTTGATTTACCCAACTATTCCATTTTCCGATCCAAAGAGAAGAAAGGAGCGAAAAAAAAAAAATAGAAGTTGCTAACTCGAAATCAAATTATGAAAGATTTCGTTGAAATCAAGATAGTAATAAAATAGTAATAATAAGTAATACAATGATTTCTAACTACATTTGATTTCTAACTACATTTATAATCCCAGTATAGTATTTCATTTTTCATTTAAGTATTTTGTATGATATTGTTGACCTAGCCATCAATTTCCATTTACGTTCTCATTCTCTTATCTTATTAATTAAAATTAAATTTAAATTAGAGTCCCGGCCCGAGTTCAGAGTTTTACTGAAGTTGAATCCACTTTTATTCTTTCTCTTTTCGAACTTATTCTAATTTAATTTTAAAAATTCTAAAATTAAAAGAAGGGAAGGGGAGGGATTAGTCACAGATATTTGATTATATCTCTAATTTTCGTCACCCCTTCCCATGTCAATAACTAGAACTAGAATTAAAAAAAGGAGAATATCAACGCATCTGGGAATAAACGATTGATCTCTATCAATAGACCTGCTAAAGACCCGAACCATAGAGTACTTACTACCGGTGCCACGGAGAGATATGTTTTTAGATCTCGCATTTAAAATCCTCCTTCTTTATTGTAATTTGTAATACATATATGATCAGACGTATATGTAGTTAATGATCACTTATATTTGTATGCGGAATCCCTAATTCAAATTGAAATGTACAACGATCTAATTCAAATTGAAATGTACAATGATTCAGCAGCTATTCCTTTTCTTAAAAAAAAATACGTCTTTTTATGTCCCAGCATTCCCGAAAAATATTATATTCATTTTTTTTAATTTTTAAGCGGGGTTAATTATACGTTACGTATGTATATAAGTCTTTTATTATATATTATAATTAATTATTTATATTAATTATTTATTATAATTAAATATATGTTATATGATATGAGATAAAAAAGAAGAAATGACAAGATAATTTTTGTATATGAATGGAGAAAATAAAGATGTGGAAAACAATACAGGTATTCTCTACAATGACACTGTCGACCAATGGAAAGGGATGTAGCGCAGCTTGGTAGCGCGTTTGTTTTGGGTACAAAATGTCACGGGTTCAAATCCTGTCATCCCTACCTATTACTTATCTTATGAGCCGTAACGAGGGATTAATTGAAATTGATTAAAATTGGGTATAAGCAATCTTTAATTTTACAATATTCTATAATAATAGTAGATGCATGCAAAAATATATTAAGGTTACAAAATATTTATAAAGTAAAGCGCTCTTAGTTCAGTTCGGCAGAACGTGGGTCTCCAAAACCCGATGTCGTAGGTTCAAATCCTACAGAGCGTGATTCCATTCTTGTTATTCTTAGGTCAAAATTACAATGAAATTATTGAACAGCAATCTAAATTTTACCCCCCCCTATGGATTAAAATTAAAACAAGTAGTAGGTCAATAAAAAAAAAGAGATATTAATTAATCAAAGGTCCAACTGATCGCCACGTCTGTATTGTAAATATGCAGTTACAAATAATCCAGCCAAAGTAATAGGAATTAGACCTAAGACAATTCCAAATAGCAAAACTTCAATCATTTCATTTGTTTGAAAGGGGAAAGGGAGAGGTAATATCTATTCTTAAATATTAATTCGTATTGCACATGAATCTCAATGACCAAGAATTGAAAATTGACACGGTAAGAAACTATAGAATATATGGAATACCATGGAAAGATTTCTTTTTTTTATGAATTGTTCATTCAATTAATTTCAAATAAGTCGTATCTTGTTTAAACTGATAAATAGAACTGAAGTTATAGTTAAAACCGCTAGTAGAAAACCGAAATAACTAGTTATGGTAGGCATAAAGAGTCTAAATGAAATATGTTCTTTTTTTATACATATGTTTATAAAGCACTTCCCTAAATTTCAATTTTAGTTTTGAAAGATACAAACAAGGATAAGCAAAAATACCAATTGAAAGAATAAGTTCAATTGAAAGTTTTTGATTCAGCAATTATTATCATTATAGACAGTAATAACAAAAATAGAGTGACATAGGTAATAAATCAACTCATCATCTGTGATATCTAATCATCCCGTGATTCCGAATCAACGGATTAGATTCATTGTGCAACTCTTAAAAACTAATATTACTATACTAATATAGTATTACTAATATTAGTATTTATAATTCTAAATTATATTTATAATTAATAATTATAAATAATAAAAAACTGTGTTGGGTAACTTCATTCTATTATTGAATCGAATATATTGTGTATTTTCGAACCAAGAATGACCTTATAGTATAATGCCTTTTATTACTTTCCTTTTTTTACTTTAATTTGAACTCATTAGATTCAGTAGTAGGCTCATTCACATAATATCTCGAATGAGAAGAAAAAGAGTTTTGAGAAGAAAAAG